AGCGCCCCCGAATTTCCGGGAATGAGTCACTTCAATAGCCTTCGATGGTTCCACGGGTATCCAAAATACAAACACGATGGATGTTTGTTGTCCCAACCATTCTTGGTCGTCCCGAGCCTGCTAAGGAACGGGAGAATGTCTCACAAAGTTTTTGTGTTATTGATTCCCGGGTGTAGTGCTTCTTCCCCTATGCTGCCTATTGGTACTAGTAGCGTAGGATTGACCTGTAATAACGCACCGATAGGTATAAACCTTCGCTCAATACTAGACTCGACAATTCAAACTTAGTATCTGAGGCTGCATTAATCTAGGATACACAACAGAAGGAGTTGGTTTATTTCCAAACTCTACCTTCAACAAGCGTAGATTTCTTTTTCTTTTTATCCCGATCCCGAATCGTCTGTCTTTCTCGTAAGACTAAGAGGAATAAAAAATCAAATCGCACCATCTCTGTAATAGGTAAATGCCTCTTTTTCTCCTGAAGTTGTCGGAATTATTCGTAATAAGATATTGGCTACAATTGAAAAGGTCTTATCAATAAAATTTCCATTTATCCGCGGTCTAGGCATAGGCAGCAGGCCATTCGAAAATTCTTAGCATTCCCTCTCGCATGGAAACAGGATCCCACAACGAAAAGAATGGTACAGTACGAAATAACATAAAAATAGAGGCATTCAAAAGTAAAAAAATATGTACCTTCTATTCAACTATTCACTATTCAAATTATTCCTTTTCACAGGAATTGATAAGAACTAAAAACAAAATAGTCCAACCTGATTCGATTTCATTCTAATGCAATCGGATAACCAACGAAGGAAACGATGCCAATGAAATTGAAGTTACAGATTGCGAAATTTTGATGAAATTAGGATCCAAAGAAGAAACAAGGATCGAATATGCATAATCAGTCTATGATGAGAAGAAAATAACTGCCTATTTTATTTTGTCTTGTGTATATAGTGCGGATACACGAGACAATCCAAATATAAAAAAATCCCGTAGAAAAGAGAGTTTAGGAATTTGTACTAGATCGATGGCCTAGGAGTTTGTTGTTGAGAACTCGAAACCTGGATTGGCAAGGAGTTTGAGAAGTCTTAGGGTATCAAATCGTAGTCTAACTCGAATAATGATCTAAAGAGATCCGGTAATCCGCGTCTATAAAATATAGATCCCTCAATCGGTCGATTTATTCGAATTTCTAATTGCGTGATTGAATCGGGAAGAAAGGGATACGCCGACAAAGAAGAGAACCTTGTTTTGGCAAACAAGAAGAGTTAACCGTTTTCGCAAGTAAAGCAATTTTCTCTTTATCTCGGGAGCCTCGAAGGAAAGATCTTTCTTTGACTTGGATCGAAAATTTTCTAGTTTGATAGCTTTTTATCCTTAGAGTGGATTAGTCGGACCTACCCAATAATTCAGCTCGCAATTCACTCGGTTTTGGGGTCATAATCATTATGTAGGAAAGATGGCCGAGTGGTTCAAGGCGTAGCATTGGAATTGCTATGTAGGCTTTTGTTTACCGAGGGTTCGAATCCCTCTCTTTCCGTACCTTCACCCAACGCACCGCTCTTACTAACCACAATAGAATAGATTAACCACAATAGAATAGATCAAATAAGAATCGATATCAGTCTTCCATACAGTTAGACCGTTCTTTGATATAGATTCTCTATTCCTAATGGCTGTGGCACGTAAAAGACTGGAAAGAAAGGGGGAGATAAGGAAAGAAAATCTCCCTCTCGAGCTATGATACCAAAATAAGAGAAAAATACGGCTCAAACCCTTCTATCTCTGAACCTTAGGTTAATTTACTTCGCTGAAAGGGAGTAAAGTTGTCTGCATTTTACCTTCTTACTTTACTTTATCTTATTATCAAAATTTTTGATTTTCGTTCGGTTTAAGTCTGACGAGAATAATATTCTACGACTAGCAATTCATTTATTTCCAAACCGACCCATTTACTATCTATTATTTGATTGACTAATCCTTTATATTGCACTGGGTCAAGAGTTAAATGGTTTGGTAATTCCTCGTGAGGAGAGGAATCAAGAGAATTTTGAATTAAAACTTTAGATTTTCCGTCATCCTTTGCCGTAATAGTATCTCGGGGTTTGCAGCGATAACTTGGTATGTCTACGATCCGACCATTTACTAAAATATGTCGATGATTAACTAATTGGCGAGCTCCCGGAATAGTCGGAGCCATACCCAATCGAAAAAGAATGTTATCCAAGCGCATTTCAAGTAATTGTAGTAAAACCTGACCTGTTGGACCTTTGGCCTTTCCGGCGATACGAACGTATTTAAGCAATTGGCGTTCTGTAAGACCATAATGAAACCGCAATTTTTGTTTTTCTTCTAGGCGAATACGATATTGGGATTTTTTCCGAGACCCCAATTGGTTTCTACGATCCTTTCGGTCTTTGGGACTTTTATTAGTTAGGCCCGGTAAAGCCCCCAGCCGGCGTATTTTTTTGAAACAAGGTCCTCGGTAACGTGACATAAAGACTCCTTCCTCTTATTTATATTTCACTCTTATTGATGAAATTTCATTTTACAGAATCAAACTAAACTCAAACTGAACTAAATGAGAAATGAAGTGAAATTGACTCAAATGGACTATTAAAGACTAATGAGATGAATTGGATCAACAAATATCCAACTTTTTACTTTCTATTCTCTATATGGATAGAGAAAAAGAAAAGGATCAACAAATATCCAACTTTTTACTTTCTATTCTCTATATGGATAGAGAAAAAGAAAAGGATCTTTTTATGTCCTAGTTGGAAGTTCCTATAACTTAAAAGAAATCGATGGCTTTTAGCAAAAGTGGAAGACATTTTTTTCACGCGTCTTTGATTTCAAAAGGATATTCTCAACGATGAAAAAAAAAAAAAAGAAAGAGAAAAAAGCCTACTATCGGAATTGAACCGATGACCATCGCATTACAAATGCGATGCTCTACCTTCTGAGCTAAGTAGGCTGACAAACAAGAAAGTCGACCCGGCTAGGAATAAACTCTCAGAATCCTTGTTTGCTATTAACTATATATAAAATTTTTTTGAAATTCTGAGCTATTCATAATAAATATGAACCAAAAACAAGAAAATATAGAATTTTCCAAAATATGAAATCTTATAGAACATAACGATTCATTTGGGCCTATCGAATTTCTACTTCTTTCTCACAATAATATTCTACATTTTTGAATAAGAAATAAATATTCAAAAAGTTTTTTGTTTTTGAATTCAACCGACATTTGAAATTGATTACCCTTCTCTCTTTTCTTCCCTATCATCTATCTTGCAAATTCGAATTCTTGATTCGGAAAGGTGGAATTTAGGACGCAAAATCGACCGTTTAAGTAATGGAAATTTCATAGAAAAGTGATCGGACAAAGGACACATAGATATGTGGGATGGATTCACTTATATTGAATTGTAGAGACATAAATGATAAAATCGTTTTTGATTGGACCAAAAAGCAAAGATGAGAAAAGACTTTTTCGAGATAGCAATAAGTCTCTACTAAAGTCAATAGTGCCGGTAGAAATAAAAGACAAGTGGGAAAGACATCACAGTGAGATCCTAATGTCAAAGGGGATATGGCGAAATTGGTAGACGCTACGGACTTAATTGGATTGAGCCTTGGTAGGGAAACTTACTAAGTGATAACTTTCAAATTCAGAGAAACCCTGGAATTAACAAAAAGGGGCAATCCTGAGCCAAATCCCGTTTTCTGAAACCAAGGTTCGGAAAGCGAAAATCAAAAAGGATAGGTGCAGAGACTCAATGGAAGCTGTTCTAACAAATGGAGTTGATTGTCTTACGTTGGTAAAGGAATCTTTCTCTTGAAACTTCAGAAAGAGTGAAGGATAACCCTATATAATATACATAGCTAAGGTATGCGTACTGAAATACTATAAAATATCAGACGACTCGCATCCGTATTTGTTATATGAAAAATGGAAGAATTCTTGTGAATCGATTCAGATTGAAGAATGAAGAAACAAATCATTCACTCCAGAGTCTGATAAATCTTTTTAAGAATTGAGTCATTGGACGAGAATAAAGATAGAGTCCCATTCTACATGCCAATATTGGCAACAATGCAATTTATAGTAAGAGGAAAATCCGTCGATTTTTGAAATCGTGAGGGTTCAAGTCCCTCTATCCCCAAAGAGCCCATTTCGCTGTCTAACGCTTGAGTTTATCCTTTTCTTTCTATTGATCCTTTTTTGCGTTAGTGCTTCCAAATTCCTTCTCTTTCCGATTCACCTACGCTTTTAGAAACTGCTCTGAGCGGAAAGGTTTTTCTCTTCTCACGAGTTTTGTGGGATAGAGTGTACATGTACAAATGAACATCTTTGAGCAAGGAATCCCCATTTGAATTTGAATGATTCACAATGGAGATTTTTATTCATCCTGAAACTTACTAAGTTGTTTTTTTGACGATCCAAGAAATTCCACGACCGGCACGAGACTTTCTAATATCCGTTCAATTGACATAGACCCAACTTCTCTAGTAAAATGAGGATGCAGTATCGGGAATAGTCGGGATAGCTCAGCTGGTAGAGCAGAGGACTGAAAATCCTCGTGTCACCAGTTCAAATCTGGTTCCTGACACACGATTCATTTGGCTGAGCCTCTATCTCTATAAAGTAATTGATATGAATCGAGAGACAATTTGATTAAATTCATTAAGAGACAATAATACATATTAGCCCTCTCGGTTTTTAGAGCGATATCCTATCTATTTTGATTTCATAGATGGGTAAAGACTTTCTTAGACAAAGTAACTCAGAAATGAAATTATAGATTTCTATTCTTTTGAGTTGATTTATCCTCTCCTTCAAAAAAACGAATAGAAATCGAATCGGATACCCTTTCAGTACCTTGTATTTTTTTGTTTCAAATTCGATTTTTGCATTGCCTCCTACATTCCATGACTTTATTAGAGTCCGTCTACGCGATGTGTGCACGACAAAGTTCATGATCCAG